GCTAATGTAGCTTAAATTAAAGCATAACCTTGAAGACGTTAAGATGAGCCCTAGAAAGTTCCATAAGCACAAAGGCTTGGTCCTGACTTTACTATCAGCTGTAGCCAAATTTACACATGCAAGTATCCGCACCCCTGTGAAAATGCCCTACAGTTCTCTGCCCGAGAACAAGGAGCCGGCATCAGGCACAATCTCCCAGCCCAAGACGCCTTGCTTAGCCACACCCCCAAGGGAACCCAGCAGTGATAAACATTAAGCAATAAGTGAAAACTTGACTTAGTTAAAGCTAAAAGGGCCGGTAAAACTCGTGCCAGCCACCGCGGTTATACGAGAGGCCCAAGTTGATACCCACCGGCGTAAAGGGTGGTTAAAAATTTACAAACTAAAGCCGAACACTTTCTAAGCCGTTATACGCACTTGGAAGCATGAAGTCCAACCACGAAAGTGGCTTTATAATATTTGAACCCACGAAAGCTAAGAAACAAACTGGGATTAGATACCCCACTATGCTTAGCCTTAAACATTAATAGCACACCACACAAGCTATTCGCCAGGGGACTACAAGCATAAGCTTAAAACCCAAAGGACTTGGCGGTGCTTAAGATCCACCTAGAGGAGCCTGTTCTAGAACCGATACCCCCCGTTCAACCTCACCCTCTCTTGATCTTTCCGCCTATATACCGCCGTCGTCAGCTTACCCTGTGAAGGAACTATAATAAGCAAAACTGGCACAGCCCAAAACGTCAGGTCGAGGTGCAGCGCATGAGAGGGGAAGAAATGGGCTACATTGACTACTTTAGTGAACACGAATGATGCACTGAAACACGCATCCGAAGGAGGATTTAGCAGTAAGCAGAGAATAGAGCGCTCCGCTGAAATAGGCTCTAAAGCGCGCACACACCGCCCGTCATTCTCCCCTGCCCAATCTTTTGCATATAACTAATATATTCTTACTCACTAAGGGGAGGCAAGTCGTAACATGGTAAGTGTACCGGAAGGTGTACTTGGACAAACCAGGGTGTAGCTAAAATAGTAAAGCACCTCACTTACACCGAGAAACTATCCGTGCAAGTCGGATCCCCCTGAACCAAACAGCTAGCCCACCCATTTAAAATCAAAACATCATCATCAATAACCCCTAAAATACGACCACAAGCATAACCAAATCATTTTTCCTCCTAAGTACGGGCGACGGAAAGGGAGCTCGGAGCCATAGACAAAGTACCGCAAGGGAATGCTGAAAGAGATATGAAACAGCCCAGTAAAGTAACAAAAAGCAGAGATCAACCCTCGTACCTTTTGCATCATGATTTAGCCAGTCCCCCCAGGCAAAGAGAACTTTAGTCTGGCCCCCCGAAACTAAGTGAGCTACTCCAAGACAGCCTATAAAGGGCCAACCCGTCTCTGTGGCAAAAGAGTGGGAAGAGCTTTGAGTAGAGGTGACAAATCTACCGAACTTAGTAATAGCTGGTTGCCTGGAAAATGAATAGAAGTTCAGCCTTCCAGTTTCTTCCCTCACACAGTTTTAACCCCTCAGACACAAAGAAATTAGAAGAGTTAATCGAAGGGGGTACAGCCCCTTCGAACAAGAAACAACTTTTATAGCCGGGTAAAGATCAAAATGACTTAAGGAAACATGTCTAAGTGGGCTTAAAAGCAGCCATCTAAGCAGAAAGCGTTAAAGCTCAGACATACCCCACTTCCCCCAATCCCGATAATGCCATCTCAACCCCCTTTCCCTACCAGGCTGTTTTATGCAAACATAAAAGCACCCATGCTAATATGAGTAATAAGAAAGGCACCAGCCTTTCTCCCAGCACGCACATACATCGAAACGGACCTTCCATCGAACATTACCGGCCCCAAACAAAGAGGGTAACGAGCAACTAACAAACAACCAGAAAATCACTCATAAAAGACCGTTAAGCCTACACTGGCGTGCTTACTAGGAAAGACCAAAAGAAAAAGAAGGAACTCGGCAAACACATTAGCCTCGCCTGTTTACCAAAAACATCGCCTCTTGTGAATTAAAAATAAGAGGTCCCGCCTGCCCAGTGACACTATGTTCAACGGCCGCGGTATTCTGACCGTGCAAAGGTAGCGCAATCACTTGTCTTTTAAATGAAGACCCGTATGAATGGCATAACGAGGGCCTAACTGTCTCCTTTTTCCGGTCAATGAAATTGATCTCCCCGTGCAGAAGCGGGGCTACAACCATAAGACGAGAAGACCCTGTGGAGCTTTAGACGCCAGGTCAGACCTTGTTAAACACCCCCCAACATGGGAAACAACGAAAGGGCCCTGTCCTACTGTCTTCGGTTGGGGCGACCCCGGAGAACACAAAACCTCCATGTGGAATGGGAGTACTTCTCCCACAACCAAGAGTAGCTACTCTAAGCAATAGAATCTCTAACCAAAAGATCCGGCAAAGCCGATCAACGAACTAAGTTACCCCAGGGATAACAGCGCAATCCCCTTTCAGAGTCCCTATCGACAAGGGGGTTTACGACCTCGATGTTGGATCAGGACATCCTAATGGTGCAACCGTTATTAAGGGTTCGTTTGTTCAACGATTAAAGTCCTACGTGATCTGAGTTCAGACCGGAGTAATCCAGGTCAGTTTCTATCTATGAAACATTTTTTTCTAGTACGAAAGGACCGAAAAAAAGAGGCCCATGTCACAGACACGCCTCCCCCTCACCTAATGAAAACAACTAAATTAGGCAAAAGGATGTATTCCTTGAGCCTAAGATAATGGCTTGTTGGGGTGGCAGAGCCCGGTTATTGCCAAAGACCTAAGCCCTTTATATAGAGGTTCAAATCCTCTCCCCAACTATGCTCTCACTATTAACAGTTTATATCCTCAACCCCCTAGCCTTCATTGTCCCTGTCCTTCTTGCTGTTGCCTTCCTAACACTTCTAGAACGAAAAGTACTAGGCTACATACAATTACGTAAGGGCCCAAACATTGTTGGCCCCTTCGGCCTCCTCCAACCAATCGCAGACGGTGTTAAACTCTTCATTAAAGAACCCGTCCGACCATCAACAGCTTCCCCCACATTATTCTTATTCACCCCCATTCTAGCTTTGACCCTAGCCCTCTCTCTCTGATCTCCACTACCATTGCCCTACCCTCTAGCCGACCTCAACCTAGGTATTTTGTTTATGCTTGCACTCTCAAGTCTTGCAGTCTACTCCATTCTTGGCTCTGGCTGAGCCTCAAACTCAAAATACGCCCTCATCGGGGCCCTACGGGCCGTAGCCCAAACAATTTCTTACGAAGTTAGCCTAGGTTTAATCCTTTTAACAGTCATCATTTTCTCTGGTGGTTTTACTCTACAAACCTTTAACATCACCCAAGAAAGCATTTGACTCCTTTTACCCGCCTGACCATTAGCCGCAATATGATACACCTCTACCCTGGCAGAAACCAACCGAACCCCATTTGACCTTACCGAGGGAGAGTCCGAACTCGTGTCCGGCTTCAATGTAGAGTACGCAGCAGGCCCCTTCGCCTTATTTATGCTAGCAGAATATACCAACATCTTACTAATAAACACACTCTCCACTGCACTATTCCTAGGGGCCTCTCACACCCCTGCCCTCCCCGAACTAACCGCCACAAACCTCATAATTAAGGCTGCCTTCTTGTCCGTGCTTTTTTTATGAGTCCGAGCCTCTTACCCTCGTTTCCGATACGATCAACTTATACATTTAGTCTGAAAAAACTTCCTCCCCATCACCCTAGCCCTAGTTATTTGACATCTCGCCCTCACAACCGCTTTTGCCGGTTTACCCCCACAACTATAATTCAGGGGCCGTGCCTGAAACAAAGGACCACTTTGATGTAGTGACTCATGAAAGTTAAAGTCTTTCCAGCCCCTTAGAAAGAAGGGATTTGAACCCTACCCAAAGAGATCAAAACTCTCAGTGCTTCCACTACACCACTTCCTAGTAAAGTCAGCTAACACAAGCTCCTGGGCCCATACCCCAGCAATGCAGGTGAAACCCCTGCCTTTACTAATGAGCCCTTTTATTTTACCCGCCCTACTATTCGGCCTCGGCCTCGGCACCATAATAACATTCTCAAGCTCACACTGACTCCTGGCCTGAATGGGCTTAGAAATCAACACCCTTGCCATTTTGCCACTTATAGCCCAATACCACCACCCCCGGGCAGTCGAAGCAGCCACCAAATACTTTCTCACCCAAGCCACTGCAGCCGCCACCATCCTTTTTGCCAGCACCACTAACGCATGGCTGACCGGACAATGAGACATTACCCAAATAACTCACCCCCTCCCGACAACAATTCTAACACTCGCTTTAGCTCTAAAAATTGGCCTAGCACCTTTACACTCCTGACTGCCAGAAGTTCTTCAAGGTCTTGATCTCACAACAGGCTTAATCTTGTCCACATGGCAAAAACTTGCTCCATTTGCCCTCCTCCTACAAATCCAGCCTAACAGCCCCGCCCTGCTAATCTTTCTAGGCCTCGCTTCCACCCTCATCGGGGGGTGGGGGGGCCTGAACCAGACACAACTCCGTAAAATCCTAGCTTACTCATCCATCGCACACCTCGGTTGAATAATTCTTGTCCTCCAATTCGCCCCCTCCCTTACCCTGTTAACCCTACTCACCTACATCATCATAACCTCCTCCTTATTTATGTTACTAAAAATTAATAAAGCAACTAACATCAATACCCTGGCAACCTCCTGAAACAAAGCCCCAATACTAACAGCCCTCTCCCCCCTGCTTCTCCTCTCACTAGGAGGCCTCCCCCCACTCACCGGCTTCATGCCAAAATGACTGATTCTTCAAGAACTCACCAAACAAAGCCTCTCGATTACCGCCACTTTCGCAGCCTTCACCGCCCTACTTAGCCTTTACTTCTATCTCCGCCTTTCGTACACTATGACACTTACTCTCTCCCCCAACAATTTGCCCGCCCTTACCCCCTGACGATTCGCAACTTCCCACCCAACGCTACTTCTATCCATACTCGCAACCTCCTCTATCCTCCTTCTCCCCTTAACCCCAGCCGTTCTAACACTGCCCCCTCTCTAAGGGACTTAGGTTCAACTAGACCAAGGGCCTTCAAAGCCCTAAGCGGAAGTGAAAATCTCCCAGTTCCTGATAAGACTTGCGGGATGTTCGCCCACATCTCCTGCATGCAAAACAGACACTTTAACTAAGCTAAAGCCTTACTAGACAGGTAGGCCTCGATCCTACAAACTTTTAGTTAACAGCTAAACGCCCAAACCAGCGAGCATCCGTCTACCTTTCCCCCGCCTTGCCGAAACAAAAAAGGCGGGGGAAAGCCCCGGCAGGCGTCAACCTGCTTCTTTAGATTTGCAATCTAACATGTAACACCTCAGGGCTTGATAGAAAGAGGATTTTAACCTCTGTTCATGGGACTACAATCCACCGCTTAAAACTCAGCCATCCTACCTGTGGCAATCACTCGCTGAATTTTCTCAACCAACCACAAAGACATCGGCACCCTCTATCTTGTATTTGGTGCCTGGGCCGGAATAGTAGGCACAGCCCTAAGCCTGCTGATTCGAGCTGAGCTCAGCCAGCCCGGCGCCCTTTTAGGCAACGACCAAATTTATAATGTAATCGTGACGGCACATGCCTTCGTGATAATTTTCTTCATGGTCATGCCAATAATAATTGGAGGCTTTGGGAACTGACTGATCCCCCTTATAATTGGCGCCCCCGACATAGCCTTCCCTCGCATGAACAACATAAGTTTTTGGCTCCTCCCTCCTTCCTTCCTTCTACTGCTAACCTCTTCTGTAGTAGAGGCCGGGGCTGGGACAGGCTGAACAGTTTACCCTCCCTTAGCTAGCAACCTGGCCCACGCAGGAGCATCTGTAGACCTCGCCATCTTTTCCTTACATCTTGCCGGTGTCTCCTCGATTTTAGGCGCAATCAACTTTATCACAACAATTATTAACATGAAGCCCCCGGCAATTTCCCAGTACCAAACACCCCTATTTGTTTGGGCCATTCTAATCACAGCCATCCTTCTCCTCCTTTCCCTGCCAGTCCTAGCCGCCGGCATCACAATACTACTAACAGACCGAAACTTAAATACAACCTTCTTTGACCCGGCTGGTGGAGGAGACCCCATTCTTTACCAGCATCTATTCTGATTCTTTGGCCACCCCGAAGTTTACATTCTTATTCTTCCTGGCTTTGGAATAATTTCTCACATTGTAGCCTACTACGCAGGAAAAAAAGAGCCTTTCGGCTATATAGGGATGGTTTGAGCCATAATGTCCATCGGCTTTTTAGGCTTTATCGTCTGAGCACACCACATGTTTACCGTGGGCCTAGACGTAGACACACGGGCTTATTTCACGTCCGCCACAATAATTATTGCAATTCCTACCGGTGTGAAAGTTTTTAGCTGACTTGCCACGCTCCATGGGGCCACCATCAAATGAGAGACCCCTCTTCTGTGGGCTCTCGGGTTCATCTTTTTATTCACTCTTGGGGGCTTAACTGGTATCGTCCTGGCCAACTCTTCCCTGGACATCATTCTTCATGACACATACTATGTCGTAGCACACTTCCACTACGTCCTCTCGATGGGGGCTGTCTTTGCCATTATGGGCGCCTTCGTTCATTGATTCCCCCTATTTTCAGGGTATACCCTGCACGGCACATGAACCAAAATCCATTTTGGGGTAATATTTATTGGCGTCAATCTAACATTCTTCCCACAGCACTTCCTAGGCCTTGCGGGGATGCCCCGACGATACTCCGACTACCCAGATGCATACGCCCTCTGAAATACAATTTCCTCAATTGGCTCTATAGTCTCCCTCGTAGCCGTAGTAATGTTCCTGTACATCATCTGAGAAGCCTTCATGGCCAAACGAGAGGTATTATCAACAGAACTTGCAGCAACAAACGTAGAATGACTTCACAACTGCCCTCCCCCCTATCACACCTTCGAAGAGCCTGCCTACGTCCGAGCCTAACTAGCCCTCGAAGAAGGGGGGAATTGAACCCCCATAAATTAGTTTCAAGCCAACTACAGAACCTTTCTGTTTCTTTCTCCATAAAGTACTAGTAAAACATTTATTACACTGCCTTGTCAAGGCAGAATTGCAAGTTGAACCCTTGCGTATTTTATTACTAATGGCCCACCCCTCACAGTTAGGACTTCAAGACGCAGCTTCCCCAGCCATAGAGGAACTTCTTCATTTCCACGATCACACCCTCATAGTTTTGTTTCTAATCAGCAGCTTTGTTTTTTATATCATTGTGACTTTAGTTGCCACCAAACTCACTGACAAGTATCTTTTAGACTCTCAAGAAATTGAAATTGTATGAACTTTTCTCCCGGCCATTGTTTTGATTATAGTGGCCCTGCCCTCCCTTCGAATTCTTTACCTAGTAGATGAAACCAGCACCCCCCACCTAACAGTCAAAACTATGGGGCATCAATGATACTGAAGTTACGAATATACCGACTATGAAGACCTTGCATTTGACTCCTATATAGTGCCCACCCAAGATCTTGCTCCCGGCCAATTTCGCCTTTTAGAAACTGACCATCGAATAGTCGTCCCAGAAAACTCTTTAGTGCGACTACTGATTTCTGCCGACGACGTCCTCCATTCTTGGGCTGTCCCGTCATTAGGGGTAAAATTTGATGCAGTGCCAGGACGTCTAAATCAAACAACCTTTGTTGTCTCACGCCCCGGCATCTACTTCGGGCAGTGCTCTGAAATTTGTGGGGCAAACCACAGCTTTATGCCCATCGTAGTAGAAGCAGTCCCTTTAGAACACTTTGAAAACTGGTCATCCCTTGTACTTGAAGACGCATCGCTAAGAAGCTAAACCGGTCAACAGCGTTAGCCTTTTAAGCTAAAGATTGGTGCCTACCACCCACCCCTAGCGACATGCCGCAACTCAACCCTACTCCTTGATTTGCCATCCTTACCATCACCTGATTTGTGCTTATTGCAGTTGTTTTCCCAAGCATCTTAATATTTACTTTCCCCAACGATCCCGCACTTCTAGACTCAAACCCCATTTTAGCAGAGCCCTGAAACTGACCATGATTCTAAGCTTCTTTGACCAATTTGCAAGTCCGACACTCTTTGGGATCCCCCTGATCCTTCTAGCTTTAACCCTCCCCTGAATCCTGGTCTCCCCTGCCACCCAGCGATGGCTTAACAGCCGACTATCGAGCCTTCAAGGCTGATTCATGCAACGATTCACCCAGCAACTCCTGCTTCCACTAAACCCAGGCGGACACAAATGAGCCGCTCTATTTACTTCCTTAATGGTCTTTTTAATTACCCTCAACACCCTAGGCTTACTCCCCTATACTTTCACCCCCACAACCCAACTATCCATGAACCTCGGGCTTGCTCTTCCTCTATGGCTGGCAACCGTCATCATTGGTCTCCGAACTCAGCCTACTCACGCTTTAGCCCACCTCCTCCCAGAAGGAACCCCCACCCTCTTAATTCCCATCTTGGTCGTTATCGAGACAATCAGCCTCCTCATCCGGCCTCTCGCCTTAGGCGTACGATTGACGGCAAATTTAACCGCGGGCCACCTCTTAATTCAATTAATCGCCACCGCCGTCTTCGTCCTTCTCCCACTACTCCCAACAGTGGCCATTCTCACAGCCGCCCTACTATTCCTTCTCACCCTCCTAGAGATCGCCGTAGCAATAATCCAGGCCTACGTATTTGTCCTTCTTTTAAGCCTCTACCTACAAGAAAACGTCTAATGGCCCACCAAGCACACGCATATCACATAGTTGACCCAAGCCCTTGACCACTAACAGGCGCCATTGCTGCCCTACTAATGACGTCCGGCCTCGCAATTTGATTCCACTTTCACTCTGTCACACTCATAACCCTTGGCTTAATTCTTCTTTTCTTGACAATATACCAATGATGACGTGACATCATTCGAGAGGGGACCTTCCAAGGCCATCACACCCCTCCCGTACAGAAAGGCCTCCGTTACGGGATAATCCTGTTTATTACTTCGGAGGTCTTCTTTTTTTTGGGTTTCTTCTGGGCCTTCTACCATTCAAGCCTCGCCCCCACCCCCGAGCTAGGGGGCCACTGACCCCCAACAGGAATCATACCCCTCGACCCATTCGAAGTTCCCCTACTAAATACTGCAGTCCTTATAGCTTCTGGAGTGACCGTCACCTGAGCCCACCACAGCATTATGGCCGGTGAACGAAAGCCAGCCATCCAAGCCTTAGCCCTTACGATCCTCTTAGGCCTTTATTTCACCCTCCTCCAAGCCATGGAGTACTACGAAGCCCCCTTTACAATCGCAGACGGTGTTTATGGCTCCACCTTTTTCGTCGCCACAGGCTTTCACGGACTCCATGTAATTATTGGTTCCTCATTCTTAGCAGTCTGTCTGCTCCGCCAAATTTTATACCACTTCACATCAGACCACCACTTTGGGTTCGAAGCAGCCGCCTGATACTGGCACTTCGTAGATGTTGTTTGATTATTCCTCTACATTTCTATCTACTGATGAGGCTCATAATTTTTCTAGTACAAAAAGTATAAGTGACTTCCAATCACCCGGTCTTGGTTAAAGTCCAAGGAAAAATAATAAACCTCCTCACCATAGCCCTCACCATCGCCCTCGCCCTCGCCGTAGTATTAGCCCTCCTTTCTTTTTGGCTCCCCCAGATAACCCCCGACTCCGAAAAACTATCGCCCTATGAGTGCGGTTTCGACCCATTTGGCTCCGCCCGCCTTCCATTCTCACTCCGCTTTTTTCTAGTCGCAATTCTTTTTCTCCTATTTGACTTAGAAATTGCCCTTCTCTTGCCCCTGCCATGAGGCGATCAACTTTCCTCCCCCTTGCTGACCTTTTTCTGAGCCTCCGCCATCCTCACCTTGCTAACGCTAGGCCTAATCTATGAATGACTCCAAGGCGGCCTTGAATGAGCAGAGTGGGCAGTTAGTTTAAAAAAAACATTTGATTTCGGCTCAAAAACTTATGGTTAAAGCCCATAATCGCCCTATGTCCCCCATTCATTTTACCTTTTCAACAGCCTTTATCCTAGGTTTAACAGGCCTGGCCTTTCACCGAACCCACCTTTTATCCGCCCTGCTTTGTTTAGAAGGCATAATACTATCTTTGTTTATTGCACTTTCATTATGGGCCCTCCAATTCAACACCACCAACTTTGCAACCGCCCCCATACTTCTCCTCGCATTTTCAGCCTGGGAAGCAGGCGCGGGCCTAGCCCTACTAGTCGCCATATCCCGCACTCACGGAACTGACCGCCTTCAAAACTTAAACCTCTTACAATGCTAAAATTATTAATCCCAACCTTAATGCTACTCCCCACGACCTGGCTCGCCCCTTCAAAATGACTCTGACCTACCACCCTCGCCCACAGCCTAATTATTGCCCTCGCTAGTCTTATTTGACTAAAAAACTTGTCAGAAACAGGATGATCCTACCTCAACTCTATCATAGCCACCGACCCATTATCTTCCCCCCTGTTAGTCCTCACTTGCTGACTCTTACCCCTAATAGTTCTAGCAAGCCAAAACCACACCGCCCATCAGCCCCCCAATCGGCAACGAATATACATCACACTTCTTATCTCCCTCCAATTCTTTTTAATCCTAACATTTTCCGCCACAGAAATTATCATATTCTATGTCATATTTGAAGCCACCCTTATCCCAACTCTCATCATCATCACTCGATGGGGCAACCAGGCAGAACGGCTCAATGCGGGAACCTACTTCCTTTTTTATACTTTGGCAGGCTCACTTCCTTTACTCATTGCCCTTCTTCTACTCCAGACCTCTACAGGAACCTTATCCCTTCTTACACTACAATACACTCAGTCGACACAACTCTTGTCCTATGCAGACAAACTATGGTGAGCGGGCTGCCTCCTGGCCTTTTTAGTTAAGATGCCTCTTTATGGGGTCCACTTGTGACTACCAAAAGCACATGTCGAAGCCCCAATTGCAGGTTCAATGATTCTTGCCGCTGTCCTCCTAAAGCTGGGGGGCTACGGCATAATACGAATTATGCCCATATTAGAGCCCCTCACTAAAGAACTAAGCTACCCCTTTATTGTTCTAGCATTGTGAGGCATCATCATGACCGGGTCAATTTGCTTACGTCAATCAGATTTAAAGTCTCTGATTGCCTACTCTTCCGTGAGCCACATAGGGCTTGTTGTGGGAGGAATCCTCATCCAGACCCCTTGGGGATTTACAGGCGCCCTCCTCCTCATAATCGCCCACGGCCTAACCTCCTCTGCTTTATTCTGCTTAGCCAACACCAACTACGAACGAACCCATAATCGAACAATGATTCTTGCCCGAGGACTACAAATGGCACTACCCCTAATAACAGCGTGATGATTTACTGCCAGCCTCGCCAATCTTGCATTCCCCCCGCTACCCAACTTAATAGGCGAACTATTCATCATCACTTCCCTTTTCAATTGGTCTTGATGAACCCTAGCCTTAACAGGAACTGGCACTTTAATTACAGCCGCATACTCTCTATACATATTCCTCACAACACAACGTGGCCCCCTTCCCGCTCACATTGTCGCCTTGGGCCCCAGCCACTCCCGAGAACACTTACTCATAACCTTACACCTACTACCCTTAATCCTCTTAACACTTAAGCCAGAACTAATCTGGGGATGAACAACTTGTAGGTATAGTTTAACCAAAACATTAGATTGTGATTCTAAAAACAGGGGTTAAAACCCCCTTATCCACCAAGCAAGGCCCGCTGGCAATGAAGACTGCTAATCTCCTCCCTTTTGGTTGAACTCCAGAACTCGCTTGCCGCTCCTAAAGGATAACAGCTCATCCATTGGTCTTAGGAACCAAAAACTCTTGGTGCAAATCCAAGTAGCAGCTATGTACTCTACCCCTGTCATAATAGCAACTAGCCTACTTATTATTTTTGCCACGCTCGCATACCCGCTACTTTCCTCTTTTCGCCCCCACCCCCTGGCATCCCAATGAGCCCTCCTCCATGTAAAAACAGCAGTAAAACTAGCTTTTTTGATTAGCCTACTGCCCCTTTTCCTATTTCTTGCTGAAGGCGCTGAAATCATCATTACCAACTGAAACTGAATAAATACCCTCGTCTTTGATATCAACATCAGCCTAAAATTCGATCACTATTCCATCATTTTCACCCCCGTCGCCCTCTACGTAGCCTGGTCTATCCTCGAATTTGCATCTTGGTACATACACTCAGACCCCTACATAAATCGATTCTTTAAATACCTGCTAGTGTTCCTAATTGCCATAATCATCCTAGTCACAGCCAATAACATGTTCCAGCTTTTCATCGGGTGAGAGGGGGTTGGGATCATGTCCTTCCTTTTAATCGGCTGATGGTACGGCCGAACAGATGCGAACACTGCCGCCCTTCAAGCAGTCCTCTATAATCGAATCGGAGACATCGGCCTAATTTTTTCAATAGCCTGACTAGCCACCAACCTCAACTCCTGGGAAATACAACAGATATTTCTTAGCTCCCAAAACTTTGATCTCACCCTCCCTCTTTTTGGGCTAATTCTTGCCGCCACCGGAAAGTCCGCTCAATTTGGGCTTCATCCTTGGCTGCCCTCCGCCATAGAAGGTCCCACGCCGGTATCTGCCCTTCTACACTCAAGCACTATGGTTGTCGCAGGCATTTTCCTCTTAATTCGCCTAAGCCCCCTTCTAGAAAATAACCAAACAGCCCTCACTACCTGCCTATGTCTCGGCGCTCTCACCACCCTATTCACTGCAACCTGTGCTCTCACCCAAAATGACATTAAAAAAATTGTTGCATTTTCCACCTCCAGCCAATTAGGCCTAATGATAGTGACCATCGGCCTCAACCAGCCCCAACTAGCCTTCTTGCATATCTGCACACATGCCTTTTTTAAAGCAATACTCTTTCTCTGCTCTGGAGCAATCATTCACAGCCTCAATGACGAACAAGACATTCGAAAAATAGGAGGCATACACAACTTCACCCCTCTCACTTCCACCTGCCTAACTATCGGAAGTCTCGCCCTCACAGGCACCCCCTTCCTGGCAGGCTTTTTCTCCAAAGACGCCATTATTGAAGCATTAAACACATCCCATCTTAACGCCTGAGCCCTCGCCTTGACCCTCCTCGCCACCTCTTTCACAGCAGTCTACAGCCTTCGCCTAGTCTTTTTTGTCAGCATAGGCCACCCTCGTTCTCTCCCCCTTTCCCCCATTGATGAAAATAGCCCCGCCGTAATAAACCCTATCAAACGCCTCGCCTGAGGCAGCATCATTGCTGGCCTGCTAATTACTACAAATTTTCTTCCCTCCAAAACCCCAATTATGACCATGCCTCTGTCCCTCAAACTAGCTGCTCTCGCCGTTACAATTGCAGGTCTACTCCTAGCCTTAGAGCTGGCTTCCTTAACAAACAAACAATTTAAGCCCCGACCCTACAAGACCCCTCACCACTTCTCAAACATGCTAGGATTTTTTCCTCACGTCATCCACCGCCTCCCCCCTAAGCTCAGCCTTCTCCTAGGCCAAACCACAGCCAGCCAAATAATTGATCAAACCTGGCTAGAAAAAATTGGACCAAAAACTCTCTCCAGCTCTTCCCTTCCCTTAATCTCAGCAACAAGTAATATTCAACAAGGCATAATTAAGACCTTTCTCACCTTCTTCTTCCTCACCCTTGTTTTAATGCTTTTCCTGTTGTTTATTTAAACTGCCCGAAGGGCGCCCCGACTTAACCCTCGCGTTAACTCCAACACTACAAACAAAGTAAGCAATAGCACCCAGCCCCCTACCATTAACATAAATCCCCCCGAGGAATACATCTCTGCTACTCCCCCCACATCCCCCCGCAAAACAGAAAACTCTAACAGCTCGTCCGCCGACACCCAAGACCCCTCATACCACCCCCCTAAAAGTGCTCACCCCACCAGCCCGACCCCTAACAAGTACACCCCCGTATAAATAGCCACCGCCCGGCTCCCTCAAATCTCCGGGTACGGCTCAGCGGCCAAAGCCGCCGAATACGCAAAAACAACTAACATCCCCCCCAAATAAATCAAAAATAAAACCAAAGACAAGAAAGACCCCCCATGCCCAATCAATACTCCACATCCCATGCCCGCCACAACAACCAGCCCCAAAGCTGCAAAATAAGGCGAAGGGTTCGATGCAACCGCAACTAACCCTAACACCAGCCCAATCAAGAACAAAAGCACAACATAAGTCATAGTTTTCACCAGGATTTTAACCAAGACTAGCGGCTTGAAAAACCACCGTTGTTATTCAACTACAAAAACCCTAATGGCAAGCCTACGAAAAACTCACCCGCTCCTAAAAATCGCAAACAACGCCTTAATTGATCTTCCAACCCCTGCCAATATCTCAGCTTGATGAAACTTTGGCTCTCTCTTAGGACTCTGCCTGATTGCACAAATCCTCACAGGCCTATTTCTCGCCATACATTACACATCCGATGTCTCTACCGCCTTTTCATCCGTCGCCCACATCTGCCGAGATGTAAACTACGGATGATTCATCCGCAACCTCCATGCCAACGGGGCCTCATTTTTCTTCATTTGCATTTACTTCCACATCGGACGAGGCCTATATTACGGCTCCTACCTTTACAAAGAAACATGAAACATCGGCGTCGTAATGCTTCTCTTGGTCATAATGACTGCCTTCGTAGGATACGTCCTGCCCTGAGGCCAAATATCTTTTTGGGGCGCCACAGTTATTACCAACCTTCTTTCAGCCATCCCCTACATTGGCACCGCCCTAGTCGAATGAATCTGAGGTGGCTTCTCAGTAGACAACGCCACCCTAACACGATTTTTCGCCTTCCACTTCCTCTTCCCCTTCCTTATTGCAGCCCTCACAATAATTCACCTTCTTTTCCTACACGAGACAGGCTCAACCAACCCAATGGGGCTAAACCCAGATGCAGACAAAATTCCATTCCACCCCTACTTTTCATACAAAGACCTCTTAGGGTTTGTACTTCTTCTCGTCTCCCTTATCTCCCTTTCTTTATTCGCCCCAAACCTCCTGGGAGACCCCGACAACTTCACTCCCGCCAACCCCCTAGTGACACCCCCTCACATCAAGCCAGAGTGATACTTCCTATTTGCATATGCCATTCTACGCTCAATCCCCAATAAACTAGGCGGAGTCCTTGCCCTGCTAGCCTCCATCCTCATTCTCATACTAGCCCCCTTCCTGCATACCTCTAAACAACGAAGTCTTACATTCCGCCCACTATCACAATTCCTGTTTTGACTACTAATCGCAAACGTTCTTGTCCTAACTTGAATCGGGGGCCTACCTGTCGAGCACCCCTACATCATTATTGGGCAAATCGCCTCCTTCTTCTACTTTTTCCTGTTCCTCATTCTTCTTCCCCTAGCAGGCTGGATTGAAAACAAAGCCCTCAAATGAAACTGCATTGGTAGCTCAATTCCAGAGCACCGGTCTTGTAAGCCGGAGGTCGGAGGCTAAAATCCTCCCCAACGCTCAAAGAAAAGAGATTCTAACTCTTACCCCTAACCCCCAAAGCTAGGATTCTCCATTAAACTATTCTTTGATGTACTTTTCCAATACATGCATTTTATACATATCTATGTAATATCCCCATTGATTTATATTAACCATATCATAATAAGCAAGTACATCAATCTCTTAATTTAACATTCATTTAATTTACTCACTCAAGAAACCATATAGCGAAGGTATGACATAGGATATATTCTGATACTTCAATTAACTATGGTTTACCAGTCCCGAAATCGGAAAGCACCCCACATAAATCTCAAATAAATGAACTCAAATCTTGGCCACCATTTCCTTTCAAGTAACTACCATATGTAGTAAGAGCCGACCATCAGTTGATTTCTTAATGCATACTCTTATTGAAGGTGAGGGACAAGAATTGTGGGGGTTTCACAAAATGAATTATTCCTGGCATTTGGTTCCTACTTCAGGGCCATTAATTGCCTAATTCCTTCCACTTTCATCGACGCTTGCATAAGTTAATGGTGGGAATACATACGACTCGTTACCCCGCATGCCGAGCGTTCTCTCCACGGGGGTCAGGGGTTTTTTTTTTTGTCTTCCTTTCACTTGACATTTCAAAGTGCACACGGTAATAACTAACAAGCGTGTACATTTCCTTGCTCCCCCGTACCGGGTATGAACGGTGAAAAGTCATTGATTGAAGAATTGCATAATTGATATCTAGAGCATAAAATATAAAAATTTCTCTTAACATATCTAAAACACCCCCTTCTCGAAGGTTGAGAGGTAAACCCCCCCTACCCCCCCAAACTACTGAGATCGCTAATGTCCCGCAAACCCCCCCGGAAGCAGGAATGTCCCTAGTTAGTTTGTTCGTTGTCCAAAAGAAAAAACAATGGCTACGCCAGTCAAATAGAAAACAACCACATCTCACCCTCTATAGTCGGCCTGTTCATATCAAATTTTATTCAGCTTTAAGGACATTCTGAATCCTAACTCTATTAAAAACGACGACGTTATATTATGCTATATTGTGTTTACATTATTTTGTGTGTATATATATATATATATATATTATTGTGCAAATATGTGTATATTATATATATATGCATTTTATGCCTCCAAAAATTAAATGCTAGCCCCCTACCTCT